AAATCCAAAATTTTGGTAGATAGAGCCAATCATTAGTTCCCAACCATGAGGCGAATGAAATCCGATACATAAATCAGTTAATAACAGAATAGAAAAAGCTTTTATTGTGTCACTTAAGTTATATAGGAATTCCTTAACCCAAGAATTAAGAAGAATAAGTTCTTTATTTCCCAGAATAGAATAACCACTTAGAATAAGGAAACATATTATATTTGTCGAAAATTGCAAAATCATATGGATAGAGTCCTCGTTGTACATCTTGATCAATTGAATCGTTTCAGTGTGGATTCCTATACGAAGTTTTTGTAGATGTGTTTCTGAGTATTCCTTTACCATTTCGTCCAACAAGCGTAGCTCTTCAAATTCTATAAATTTTTTTATAAAACTCTTTTCTTGAATATCATTCAAAAAAGTTTCCGATTGCTTAGTATTCCACCAAAAAGTAACCCAGGATTCCAGACTTTTTTGAAATGATAGCATGATCCACCAGGGTAAAAAGACTATCGATACAAGATATAGAAAAGCTAAAAATGCTTTCTTTTTTTCCTTTTTTTTCATCTATAAATTGTTTATGAACTCTTTGCATTCGTCGACTCTATGCGATCTAATAGTTTTATCAAACCTAAAACCTATTATTAAAACCTATTATTAAGTATCCAATCCATTAATTTAATCTCTTTTTTTTAGTCGTTGAATCTTTAAAGAATAGTTATAATTAAATTATAGTTATAAAAACTCCAATTGGTTGGTTATTAAAGTGAACAAAAAAAAAGATTGTAAAAAATAAAAAATTGACATGATTTTTTTGTATTGTATCTAACCTATCAATTCCAAAAACTAAAAAAAAAAAAGAATCCATTCTGATATATATATGGGATGAACCCCTCAATTCTTTTTTTTTTTTTTTACTTAATTGAGTGTATTGCCTTCGAAAGATCACTTCTTTATATTTGTAGAAAAAAAAAGTTTACCCTTTTGGTTGTTCCATATATGTCTGCTTTGACTCGAGTAGGCGTTCGGATGAAATTACCTTTCCATTAAGGTAGGTGTGTCGTCGAAAAAGAGTAGAGTATTGTAGAGTTTTTATTTTACTCCGAGTTAATTTTTTTATCATTTTATTAAAATACTTCAATTGGTACACGCAAGAAATAGGCCAATTCAGCAGCTTTTTGTTCAATTTCTCGTGGAGTCAAATTTTCATCCGTACGGGTCAAAGGAAGGGCCCCCTGGCCTCTTATTTCCAGATAAAGGACACGACGAGTATAAATACCCTCTTTAAGTTCTATTCTAATAGACTGAATATCTTTTATAAGAAATCGGAGGCAGATGCGACGATTTTTTCCAGGAAATCCCCGACGAACAATACAAACTATTCCTTCTTTTTTATCGAAAAAATCATAACCACTACCTACATTCAACGAAATTGTACACCACAAATAGGAGCTAATAAAGAGGCCTGCGATTCCATAGAAAGACATCACGATCCCTTGTGGAAAAAAAAGAATTTGCTGAGGGGGAAATAAAGATATAAAATTCCTACCAAGATAGCTAGAAATTCCAACCAATACAAATCCTAATGAACCTAACAAAAGGATAAAGGCCCAGCCGAAATTACTTTTTTTTCGAGATCCTGTTATAAGTTCTATCCATATACGTTCTGATCGCCAATTCATAATAGATCTGATTCCATTTTATTTTTAATTAAAAGAATACCCCAAAGTATAAAGTATAAAGTATAAAGTATAAAGTATAAAGTATAAAGTATAAAGTATAAAGTATAAAGTATAAAGTATTTCGACTTTCCTTACTTTGTTATGTTTCCGGCGTAACTCTCATCAACTAGTAATATATCTGATGTGAAGCTTGACTTTAACTTTAAATTAGTTATAAAAATTATACCCGTATGCCATGTTTCTACATGCATAAGGGCTCTTTCAGTTATGTTCGTAAAAACCGCGTAGTATAACATTTTGCTAAATATATATATGTGTTATGATTCAAGCCTAAGTTTTAAAAAACAAGATTTGGACCACAGGACTTAAACAATCTTGTTTTTTTGAACATGAATAAATAAGGAAGCCATTGCAATTGCCGGAAAGACTAGGCCGACTAAAGGCACAAGAATAGAGGGAAAGTTAATAGTTGTCATAGAATGAGTACCTCGAGCTACTATATTGTACCTGTTTGTTATATTTTTTGTTGTTATTATGTTATTATATTTTTTAATTAGAATTCGAATAAATTCTTCATATAACTATAAGAATCCACTAAGATCGAATTTTTTAACTTTCATCTTTTCTTCTTTCTATTGACTTTAATTCTCGACTTTTTTTTTTATTTTTTTTTTACAGGAAAAAAAGCGTGTAGCTGAAATAACTCACTTAGAACGCCTTTTAAAAGATTGCGTGGTACCATTGGATCAAATAAACCCTTATGGAATAAATATTCGGCTGCTTGTGAACCCTCAGGTACTGTCTTATTCAATGTTTGTTCAATTACT